TTCTTCATCAAAAAAGTTTAAAATAGAAATTCGATAGAGTAATAAAAAAAATGAAATGTAAATACAGGAGTAATTAATGTGTGACACGTTTATTATATTAAAAAAAAAACCTTTTATAGCGAATCATTTATTACTAAAAATGAATAAGCTTACCACAAAGGCGGAAAAAGAAACAATATTAACTTGGTCACGAGCATCTACCATTATACCCATAATGATGGGTCATACTATTTCTATCTATAATGGAAGGGTTCATTTGCCAATTTATATAACCGATCGTATGGTAGGTCACAAATTGGGAGAATTTGCACCTACTATAAATTTCCAGGGACATGAAAAAAATGATAATAGATCTCGCCGTTAATTTATTAGAATTAAATATAGAAATCTATAAATAATAAATAAAAATAGATTTAATCGTTCATATAATTTAGTAGGAGATGAAACCTATGCGAACAAAGAGGGGGGAAAAGTCAAATACAAAAACATACGCTTTAAGTCAACATATATGTATGTCTGCTCATAAAGCACGTAGAATAATTAATCAGATTCGTGGGCGTTCTTACGAAGAAATAATTAGCATATTAGAACTACTGCCTTATCGAACCTGTAATCCCATTTTGAAATTAGTTTATTCCGCAGCAGCGAACGCTAGTCATAATATGAATTTAAAAAAAGAAACTTTAGTTATTAGTCAAACTGAAGTTAACAAAGGTCCTACCATGAAAAAATCAAAAGCTCAGGCTCGAGGACGTAATTATGTAATAAAAAGGCCAACTTGTCATATAACTATTGTATTAAAAGATATATCTTTATCTGAATATGCAGAATATATCATATGGTTCAAAAAAACTGGATGCATCTCTAAAAAAAAGTATACAGATATAGCGTATAGTGGAGATGTATGGGACAAAAAGTAAATCCACTTATTTTCAGACTTAGTACAACCCATAATCATCATTCCCTTTGGTTTTCTCAACCAAAAGATTATTCTTACGGTTTACAAGAAGATCAAAAAATACGGGATTTTATCAAAAATTATGTAAAAAAAAATATGCGAATATCCTCCAGTGTCGACGGTATTGCGTGTATAAAGATTCAAAAACGAGTTGATCTGATTCAGGTTATAATCTATATAGGATTCCCAAAATTATTAATAGGAGAGAAATCGAGAGGACTTGAAGAATTACAAATGAACGTACAAAAAGAATTGAATTATATGAATAAAAAGATTAACATTACTATTAAAAGAATAGCCAAACCTTATGGTTACCCTACTATTCTTGCCGAATTTATAACCAACCAATTAAAAAATAGAGTGTCATTTCGCAAAGCCATTAAAAAAGCTATTGAATTAACCAAACAAGCAAATACAAAGGGAATTCAAATACAAATTGCAGGTCGGATCGACGGAAAAGAAATTGCACGTATCGAGTGGATCAGAGAGGGTAAGGTTCCTCTACAAACCATTCGATCTAAAATTGATTATTGTTCCTATCCAACTCGAACTATCTATGGGATATTAGGCATAAAAGTTTGGATAGTTAGAAACGAGGAATAATAATACTCTACTTGAGTAATGGAAAACAAAAAGAGAAATTCCAATTTTATATTCTTTTATATATAGGATTTAATAAAAATTGTATTAACTATCAATTTGATATAATTGCTATGCTTAGTGAGTGTGTGACTCGTTGATTTTTTTAGGGTTCGAATTCAAAAAATAAATGGACCAAGCTTGTAATATGAACTACTAACTATCTATTAACTATAGAACGAATAAAAAATCCATCGCTTCGTATTATACATATTATATATATTATGTTTTGATTTGAGCTCCAAAAAAAGTCAATGATATATGGGATTCTAATTATATCGTTGTAACAACTAAAAGACTTTTTTTTTTAATAAACAAAAGAAAATAAAATATGATTATGAACTATAAAAATAGTGTGGATAAGTAGACGAAAGGGTGCGGGAAAGAAAATATCAATGATATATGATTCGAAATGTAAGGTCTATGAGTCATCTAAAAAATGAAAAGTAATAAAGCATCAATACCAATTTATCGATTGATTTATTCATATAACAAAAAAATAAAGAGCTTCGAGTCAATAAAGACTAAGAATATTGACTTAAGAACCAATTTAAATTAGGAGCTCCGTTGTGAGAAATTCAGACCTAACCATTAAAAATTTAGAGACAGTGGGAACGACGGAACCCGTGAAGACATCAAATTGTATTGAACATAAGATTCATGTGGCGGGATGACGGAACAAACGGTCAAATATACTGAGAGGTCATGAACTACCTTGTAAGACTGAACTAGATATTAAAAGAGTAAATATTCGCCCGCGAAAGTTTTTTATTTGATATGGTTAGTTATAGATTCAAATTTCAAATAAGATATACAAATTCCTACGAAATTACATGAAATCTAAAAAATTACCAAGATTTCGTGAATGATTCATTAAAGTACGTGTATATCTTAATTATGAATCATTTTAGAACACCTTTTTCGCGTCGCTAGGAGCTGTATGAGAAGAAACCCTCATGTCCGGTTCTGTAGTAGAGATGGAATTGGGAGAAACAATCATCAACTATAACCCCCCCAAAAAAAGATTCCGTAAACAACATAGAAGAAGAATGACGGGAATATCTTTTCGAGGCAATCGTATTTGTTTTGGTAAATATGCTCTTCAGGCACTTGAACCTGGGATCACAAGGCAAATGGAAGCAGGATGCCGAGCAATGTCACGAAACGCGCGTCGGGGTGGATGGGTACGTATATTTCCAGACAAACCAATTACAAGAAAACCAACGGAAACTAGGATGGGTTCGGGGAAAGGATCCCCCGAATATTGCGTAGCGGTCATTAAACCAGGTCGAATACTTTATGAAATGGGCGAAATAACATAAAATATCGCCAGAAAGTCCATTTCAATCGCGGCGTCCAAAATGCCTATTCGATCGAATTAAATTCATTATTTAACGATTGAAATGGATAACTAAAAAAATACTTTGATTGCAATAGGGGATTCTAAAAATTATGATTCAACCTCAGACCCATTTAAATGTAGCAGACAATAGCGGAGCTCGCGAATTGATGTGTATTCGAATCATAGGAACTAGCAATCGACGATATGCTCAGATTGGTGACATTATTATTGCTGTGATCAAAGACGCAATGCCCAATATGCCCTTAAAAAGATCAGAAGTGGTTAGGGCTGTAATTATCCGTACTTGTAAAGAACTAAAACGCGAAAATGGTATAATAATACGATATGATAATAATGCTGCGGTTGTCGTTGATCCAGAAGGAAATCCAAAAGGAACTCGAGTTTTTGGTGGAATTGCCAGGGAATTGAGATATTTAAATTTTACTAAAATAATCTCATTAGCTCCCGAGGTATTATAATTTATAGTAGGATATTTGAATGAAATAAATTCATTAGTTAATTTTATTTCACGTATATGCCTTTATTTCATATTTTATTTAAAATTTAAAAACGAAAAAAAAAGAAATTACCATGTTGATTATATATATATCAATATATCAATTCGGATTTGTTCATCATGGGTAATGGCACTAGTACTGATATAATAACCTCTATACGAAATGCTGACATGAATAGAAAAAGAATGGTTCGAATAGCATTGACTAATATCACCGAAAGCTTTGTGAAAATACTTTTACGAGAAGGTTTTATCGAAAACGTGAAAAAACATGAGGAAAGCAACAAAGATTTTTTGATTTCAACACTACGACATCGAAAAAATAGGAAAAAACCATATAGAAGAAATTTTTTTAATTTAAAACAAGTTAGCCGTCCCGGTTTACGAATATATTCGAACTATCAACGAATTCCTAGAATTTTAAGTGGTATAGGTATTGTAATTATTTCTACCCCGAAAGGTATAATGACAGACCGAGAAGCTCGATTAGAAGAAATCGGCGGAGAAATTTTGTATTATATATGGTAATTTATATCGGATATACAAATTGGATCAAAAACGAAGTTTTTGTGAAAAAAAAAAAGAAAACAGGTTGTTAATTGTTTCATTTCACTACTCTTACTTACTTTAATTGAATTACTTAATAATTCAGTTTTACTTGGCATGAAAAAAAAAATGGACTCATGAGGGTTTTATTGAATTACTTTCCAACGGTATGTTTCAGATTCGTTTAGATAAGTATATAATGAAGATCGAATTTTAGGTTATGTTTTCAGTAGTTTTATACGGATACTGCCAGACGATAGAATAAAAATTTAAATAAGTCGTTAAATTTGTGAAAAATGTCGATTGATTCGAAAACGACGACGAATTCTCGTAATTTGTTCCAACCCGAAACATAAACAAAGACAGGGCTAACCTTTCTAAAAATAAATCAAAGACCCGAAATTATAATAAATTAAATATAAATAAGAGAATGAATAAAAATATATAATAATAACAAAGAGCACCCTTAATTTTAACATGAAATGGATATATCCATATATTTCTCACCAATTCATATTTATGAAATGATACAATATGGTAAAACCTATATCAAGAATCGGTTCACGTAGGAATGGACGTATTGGTTTATCTAAAAATAAACCTAGAATACAAAAGGGGGTTATTCATGTTCAAGCAAGTTTCAACAATACCATTGTAACTGTTACAGATGTACGAGGTCGGGTAATTTCATGGTCCTCCGCCGGTACTTGTGGATTCAAGGGTCCAAAAAGAGGGACACCATTTGCTGCGCAAACCACAGCAGAAAACGTCATTAATACTGTAGTGGAACGGGGTATGAAAAGCGCAGAAGTCTTGATAAAGGGCCCCGGTCTCGGCAGAGATTCAGCATTACGAGTTATTCGTAGAAGTGGTATGCTATTAAGTTTTGTACGAGATGTAACCCCCATGCCACACAATGGCTGTCGACCTCCTAAAAAAAGACGTGTGTAAAAATAAACATTGAAAAGAATTCAAGAGAAATAAACGATTCAATGATCGGAGCAAACAATATTACTATGGTTCGAGAGAAAGTAACAGTAGCCACTCGGACATTACAGTGGAAATGTGTTGAATCAAAAGTAGACAATAAGCGTTTTTATTATGGCCGTTTTGTTTTGTCTCCACTTATGAAAGGTCAAGCCGATACAATAGGCATTACAATGCGAAGAGCTTTGCTTGGAGAAATAGACGGAACGTGTATCACACGTGCAAAATCTGATAAAATACCACACGAATATTCTACCGTAGTAGGTATTCAAGAGTCAGTACATGAAATTTTAATGAATTTGAAAGAGATTGTATTGAGAAGTAATTTGTATGGAACTTGGGACGCATCTATTTGTGTCAGGGGCCCGAGGTATGTAACTGCTCAAGACATCATTTCGCCACCTTTTGTGAAGATAGTTGATAATACACAGTATATAGCGAGTTTGACAGAACCCATTGATTTTTGTATTGGATTACAAATCGAGCGGAATCGTAGATGCCGTATAAAAACGTTAAATAATTTTCAAGACGGAAATTATCCTATAGATGCAGTATTCATGCCTGTTCAAAATGTGAATCATAGCATTCATTCCTATGGAAATGAAAAACAAGAGATACTTTTTATCGAAATATGGACAAATGGAAGTTTAACTCCGAAAGAAGCACTTCATGAAGCTTCCCGAAACTTAATTGATTTATTTATACCTTTTCTACATGTGGAAGAAGAAAACTTACATTTAGAGGACAATACATACAAAATGACTTTACCGATTTTTACCCTTAATGATAGATTCACTAAACTAAGGATAAATAAAGAAAAAATAACATTGAAATATATTTACATTGACCAATTAGAATTGCCCCCGAGGATCTATAATTACCTTAAAAGTTCAAATATACATACATTGTTGGATTTTTTGAATAAAAGTCAAGAAGATATTATGAAAATAGAGCATTTTCGAATAGAAGATGTAAAACAGATATGGGATATTCTAGAAGAGCATTTCGAAATTGATTTCCCCCAAAATCGCTTTTAAATCTATTTTATCGTTTTATAAAATTAGAAGGGTGTTTTGAACCTTTAGTATTTAGTAGAATCCATATATTTGATATTTGGAATAGATACTGAATCTAATTGAACAAATGTATCTAGGGAGAAAATTAAGTTTGAAACAGGCCCTTATTCCCTAGATACACACTCAAATAGATAATATAATATAATTTTTTTTTTCAATTTAATTAATTTCAAAAAGACCTAACGTTAAGGATTTATCAATAGGTAATGTTGCCCCAATGCCCAACCAAAGGGCTGTTGTAGTACCAATCAAAAATATAGTTGTTGCTATTGGACGACGAAATGGATTTTGGAATTTATTAACATTTTCTAAAAAGGGTACTATTAATAATCCCACGGGTACGGAAATCATTAAAAGAACACCTAATAATTTATTGGGTACTGTACGAAGTATTTGAAATACAGGAAAGAAATACCATTCTGGTAATATTTCCAAAGGAGTTGCAAAAGGATTCGCGGGTTCACCAACCATTGATGGTTCTAAAACCGATAAGCCCACGTTACATGCAATAGTTCCTAAAATGACTACCGGAAAAATATATAAAAGGTCATTTGGCCATGCGGGTTCTCCGTAATAATTATGGCCCATTCCCTTGGCCAATTTAGCTCTTAATACAGGATCATTTAAATCAGGTTTTTTTGTTATTGAGATAGGTGATATGATAGATCTACCCCTCGAAGGAACCGGATATGATAATTTTTTATCATCCGGCTCGAGCAAAAGAATCCAGGGGATCAAAAAAAAAGAAATTTTATTCAAATTAAGATTCTATTATTTGTTATACACATCTATACAAATATGAATGCTTATATGTAATAAAGTAAGAAAACTTTTACCAGATTCTATCTCTTTATCTACAGTTCCAACAATATAGCTGTTTATCGCTTTGGTCTTACAAGTACGTTACAAGTAAATACTCAACACCCCAATAGGCTTACAAAGTTGATCATGAGAAAATGCTTTCTGGGTCGTCTCAAACCTCTCGATTTTTATTTATACCCAAGTCAAGTATAGTTGTATACTTTTGCAAAGGAAAGGGTTTACTTGTTACTAACAAAATGTAGCCTCTGTTCTTCTTTAGATCCTTTGTTTCACTCCGATAATGTTATCAATCTAATCAATGCAAAAGAAATGAATGCATTTCTATACTATTAGTGAACATAGATAAAAAATATTAATTATGCTATCCCATATACTTAGTAGACTGGATCTTACGAAGCCTATGCACAACCCGACTTAGGTCTACTGTAGATCATAGAAAAGATTATATTCAATCGAACCGGCTTACGCGAGATTACGCCGATGGTTGAAACAAGAACACGTTTCGTTATGAATTAAAATGTGGCAGATAGATAAGAACGTATGTCTGCACGGCCAAATCAGTAGTTCAAGTCACACACTGCCATAATCCATTTTTTTGTTCTCTTCGGAAAATTCACTTCAACTATTCATATCAAATAAACTACAGTTAAACTACAAGAGTTGAAGAGAAATATCCAAAGACATGTCTTATTCTTTTCAATAATCCACACTTATAGCAATGAAAACCTATTGTTCCTCTACCAAGTGATAAACTATTTATGCCAAACCAAATAGTTATGATCTTATAAAGGACCTGAAATACCTTGTTTACGTATCATTGAAAAGTGCATTAACATAAATACGGCAGTAAGAAGCGGCAATACAAAAGTGTGTAAACTATAAAACCGAGTTAAAGTGAATTGTCCCACACTAGCACTTCCACGTAATAACTCTACCAGAGGCGATCCTATTACAGGAATACCTTCAGGTACACCTGTTACAATTTTTACCGCCCAATAACCAATTTGATCCCGAGGTAAAGAATAACCAGTTACACCAAAAGATGCGGTCAATACAGCCAGAACCACACCTGTAACCCAAGTCAATTCGCGGGGTTTTTTAAATCCACCCGTGAGATATACACGAAATACGTGCAGGATCATCATTAGGACCATCATACTTGCCGACCACCGATGAACCGATCGGATTAACCAACCAAACTTAGTTTCCGTCATTATGTATTGAACAGAGGCAAAGGCCTCAGTAACGGTCGGACGATAGTAAAAGGTCATAGCAAATCCCGTAGCTACTTGTACTAAAAAACAAGTAAGCGTAATTCCTCCTAGACAATAAAATATATTGACATGAGGGGGTACATATTTACTAGTTATATCATCTGCAATCGCCTGAATCTCGAGACGTTCTTCAAACCAATCATAGATTTTATTGAGATAGGTAAACTAAAGAAACTCCCTCTCTTAGAACTGTATATGAGACTTTTTTCTCGTACAGCTCAAGCAGAAACACCTCAATACTGATTGCAACGTATATGTAATAAACTATTTAAAACTTATGAATCCTCCTATTTTTTTCTATTTTTCGAGAAAAAAAAAAAGAATACGAAAGATCTTTTTTTGTGATGATAATGCCACAATATCAAGTTGGCTCATTCATATGTTGATCGTTACAGGCGTCTTGAATTTTCTCTTTACCTATTTCTTTGATTTAGTCTTTTTGCTGGTTTTACTATTCTTTTCTTTATTATTGATATTGATAGGAATTTATCTTGTTAGGACTCTATGAATCGACTGAAACCTCAGATTCATACTAGAACTACCGTGATTCAATAAAATCTCCAAGCCAAGCTAAGACCAAGATTCCATGAGTAAAAACCACAAGATCATCACTTAGTCACTGAATCGATCTAATGAATGACTAAAAATAAAAGCACACATTTTTTTGTACAAAATAAGCTTGAAAGAATAAAAAAAAACCATCCATTGAATTTATAATGTTCTTTCTTTTTTTTTTTTGAAAATTTGTTGGAGTCCAGTCATAAGGTATGAATATTCAGTATGAATCATAGTTCCAATATTTCTTTATTTATTTCATATATATATTCCGTGTTCCAGATACTAGAATCAATATCCGACGAGGGAGAACCATCTCTAAAGATGACAGACCCATTCTCTGTATTATCAATAGAAGCCATTCTAACAAGTCACACACTCATATTCCAGAAATACAGTACATAAAAAAAAATTCCACGGTCGAACTACCAAAATAGAATAGACTAGACATTCAAGACCTAAATAAATGATTCTCTTTGTATTGCAAAGCTAAGATATCGTAAATCTTATGAATCTAATTCATTGAAATTCCATACAGTAAAACGGACGAATTATAAATTTCCAAAATAATAGATAGGAATATTGCAAATAGAGCCATTGCAACACCCATCAAAAGGGCAGTTCCCCAACCGGGAGCCACTTTACCATATTCCGAATTTAATGGTTTTAATAACGATCCTGTGTTAGTTCGTTTTGAAACATATTTCGAACTAACCTCAATGGTTTGTGTTGCCATAAATCCTAGTGTATTGATTAAGATCGGTTGACTTTGTATACCATTACGTTGTAAATAATCTTATCATAGATCTATTGCAATCTTGAAATTATATAACAATGGAAACAGCAACCCTAGTTGCCATCTCTATCTCTGGTTTACTTGTAAGTTTTACTGGGTACGCCTTATATATCGCCTTTGGGCAGCCCTTTCAACAACTAAGAGATCCGTTCGACGAACACGGGGACTAGTTGAAGAGCCCTCTTGAGGGCTCATTACTTCAATTGAGAGAATTAAAAATAATTTCATCTTTTTTGTTTTATTGGAACTTTAGGCGGTTCTCGAAAAAAGATAGCGAAAAAAATAATTCCTAGAGTAGAGACTAAAAGGAATGTATAAACCAATGCTTCCATAAATTAAATCGTAGTTTACAATTATAGCTTCCGTACCTAAATAAATTATATTTATTTGGATTGTTTCACGGAGAAAGAAAGAGCAGAGCGGACAATGGTTCAAATCAATTTATGATACCCTGCCTATGTCAACTGCCCCAAATAAAATTAAATAGAAGCGAAAAAGTGTTGTATCAGACTACCTGTCTTCTTGTAGTTGGATCTCCAAGTTTTTGGAATGTTCCAAATTCAACTTGAGCATCCAAATCTGGGTCAATACCAGCAAAAACATCTCGGAACAATGTTCTAGCACCATGCCAAATATGCCCGAAGAAAAAGAGCAAAGCAAAGGAAGCATGCCCAAAAGTAAACCAACCCCTTGGGCTGCTACGAAAAACCCCATCAGATTTCAACGTAGCACGATCAAATTCAAAAATTTCACCCAATTGAGCGCGTCGAGCATATTTTTTAACAGTAACAGTATCGCTATAACTGATTCCGTTGAGTTCGCCACCATAAAACTCAACAGTTACACCTATTTGTTCGACACTATACTTCGATTCTGCCCTTCTAAAAGGAACATCCGCTCTAACAATTCCGTCTCTGTCTATCAAAACAACCGGAAATGTTTCAAAAAAAGTAGGCATACGACGTACAAAAAGTTCGCGCCTTTCTTTATCTCTAAAGATGGGGTGTCCTAACCATCCAACAGCTATTCCATCTCCGTTGTCCATTGAACCCGCTCTAAATAATCCCCCCTTTGCCGGATTATTACCGATGTAATCATAAAAGGCTAATTTTTCGGGAATTTTAGACCAAACTTCCGATAAACTTTTTTTTTCGGAGAGCCCGGTTTCAACTATTCGATATATTTCTTGCTGGAAGTATCCCTGATCCCATTGATAACGAGTGGGGCCAAATAATTCAATAGGCGTAGTTGCTGAACCATACCACATGGTTCCAGCAACTATAAAAGCGGCAAAAAAAACAGCAGCAATACTACTGGAAAGAACGGTTTCAATATTTCCCATACGTAATCCTTTGTATAGACGTTGAGGCGGGCGGACACAAAGATGGAATAGGCCCGCTAATATCCCCAATGTCCCGGCTGCAATATGATGAGAAGCTATTCCTCCGGGAACAAACGGATCAAAACCTTCCACACCCCACGCCGGAGTTACGGGTTCTATTTTTCCTGTTAGTCCATAGGGGTCAGAAACCCATATTCCAGGACCATACAGTCCAGTTACATGAAATGCACCAAAACTAAAGCAAGCCACCCCTGAGAGAAATAAATGAATTCCAAAGATTTTGGGCAAATCCAAAACGGGTTTTCCTATACGATCATCAAAAAAGATTTCTAGATCCCAATAGACCCAATGCCAAATAGCGGCTAAGAAACACAAACCAGAAAAGGCAATATGTGCCCCTGCCACGCCTTCATAACTCCAAATACCCGGATTCGTTATAGCCCCCCCTGTGATACTCCAACCACTCCATGAATTGGTTATTCCTAAACGAGTCATAAAGGGTATAACGAACATACCCTGTCTCCACATTGGATCAAGAACTGTGTCAGAGGGATCAAAAACTGCTAATTCATATAGAGCCATCGAACCGGCCCAACCAGAAACTAGAGCTGTATGCATTATATGGACAGCAATTAACCGACCGGGATCATTCAATACGACGGTATGAACACGATACCAAGGTAAACCCATGGAAATACCCCTTAAATCAAAGAAAAAATGTAATTTTATTGCATTGGAAAAAACTACGGACCTAGTTGCTTTCAGTAGATTATAGCGAAACAGGGATTTCTCTTTTTCTATTCTATTGGCATTATGTTACTACTAACCAAACAATTCTATTTGTAGGAACAAAGAGAAACAGATTTATTTTATACCCGATAAGTATCAATACGCAATCGGGTGTTAATACCACTTTACTATGAGCAACTATGTCCCATCGGGTTTTCAAAGGACCCGCCTATTCGATTGATTTTTTTCTTTCGATTAAACTTTTCTAATCTACATTTTTTTTTTATGATTATGATATAAGATAAGATATTCGTATTATGAAGATAATCAACCCATTGTTACGTTTCCACATCAAAGTAAAATAAAGTCCTTCTTTTTTTATTTCACATGCCTATTGGTGTTCCAAGAGTACCCTTTCGACTTCCCGGAGAGGCATATTCAACTTGGATTGACATATAGTGCGGCTTGTCAGATATTTTGGGTCATATGGGATTTCCCCGTTCTCTTTCCGAGATATCCTATGTTTGTTTCACCCTAAAATGTAAAATGATTAATTGAATCATCAAAAAATTGAAGCGTGAAGTACAATTAATTAGATCCCTTTTTTTGTGTTGTGGGGGGGTTCGGATTAAGATTCTCAATTACAATTCCAATCATTTATGGTTGACTTGGATGAACCAATAAGTATCCAGGCTCCGTTTAGAAAACCCGAATGAATATGTATTGTATGATTTTCACTTGAATGGTCTCCATAGGAGATAATATCTTAATCAATTAATATGACGATTGGCATAAGATTGGCAGAAGATATGATTAATTGAAAAAAAAAAAGCAAGGTTGTGTATGTAGCAAAGAAAAAAGAAACGGTAATGGTAGTAGGAGCATTTGTCCTATATATGCATATGCAAATCAAAATCGGTCGGATCTTTACCCGGAGTAGAGCAGAAACCTAAAAATATTAAAGAGTCCCACTCAGGAACAAGAAAATAGCATCGTGATTTGGATTGAATATCGGTGAAAAGAATACATCAATGAAAGGTTAGTTCGATAAGTTTATTTATTTGTTATTTGAATTATAGGGAAAAATAAAAACACTCAGACTTTTAAAGTAAAGTTCCTTTGTTAGAAACAATCCGCTATGAAAAAAGAAAGCGGCGGAAATATACAATACACATTGATTTTTCCCCAATTTTGTGGAACCGTATGCATCAAAAGGTGCATGTATGGTTTCGAAGGGAGACAGTTTAATCCTAATTAACCGACTTTATCGAGAACGACTCCTTTTTTTAGGCCAGGGGGTTGATAGTGAAATCTCAAATCAACTTATTAGTCTTATGGTATATCTCAGTATAGAAAATGATACCAAAGATTTTTTTTTTTTTATAAACTCTCCCGGCGGGTGGGTAATACCCGGAGTTGCTATTTATGATACTATGCAATTTGTGCGACCAACGGTACATACAATATGCATGGGATTAGCTGCTTCAATGGGATCTTTTCTCTTGGTCGGGGGGGCTATTACCAAACGTCTAGCATTCCCTCACGCTTGGCGCCAATGATTTTTTTGATTTGATAAAAAAAAACAAAACTATGCCTTCTCCATATGAAATAGGAATATTTAAGTAATAATAGCATGGCACTTCGAATTCGATATGCAAATTATTTTTATTCTTTTTTAAACACATTCGATTATGTATCGAGAGAGTAGTATGAGATTCAAAAATATTTTCGTTTATATATATCGGGATTTTGTTTCAGCGGCACAAACTTTGAAACTTTTTTTTTGTTTTCACACAGGGAGGCTATTAATAATTTTTATGTTATGAAAGAGTATTCTAAAAAAATAAAGAAAAGATAATTAATTATTTTTCCCTTATTCGATTTTTTTTTTGATTGAATCGAAAAGAAACTTTGGGATTGCTGGCTTACAGACGCAATAAATAAAATATATCAAGCAACGGTGCCATCATATTATGTTTTTTTAGCTCTGGAAAAGAAAGTAAAGATGGCAAATTTACAGATCTAGGTCTGATAGTTTTTATCTTTCTTCGATGGAAAGTAAAAATAAATTACATTGTAGAGCCGTATGCAACGTGCAAAAGATGCCCGTACGGTTGTTCAATTTTCACTTTTTTCTTCACCCCCTAAAAAAAAAAATCGAATAACTTTTGGTTATGTCATATCATCAGGGTAATGATTCATCAACCTGCTAGTTCTTATTTTGAGGCCCAAACAGTGGAATTTGTCCTAGAAGCGGAAGAACTTCTGAAATTGCGCGAAACCCTGACAGAGATTTATGTACAAAGAACGGGCAAACCCTTATGGGTTGTATCAGAAGACATGGAAAGGGATGTGTTTATGTCAGCAACAGAAGCCCAAGCTCATGGAATTGTTGATCTTGTAGCGGATGGCGGATAAATGAATCTGTATTTAAAGCAAATATCCTGATTTGGTATTTTATCTTTTTACTAAATTCAAAATTATAGTAACTAAAAGTAATTCATAATTATCTGGTTAGGATCGATCTAAACCGGCCCATTATGGATATGATTCATCATGCCAACTATTAAACAACTTATTAGAAATACAAGACAGCCAATCAGAAATGTCACAAAATCCCCCGCTCTTCGGGGATGTCCTCAGCGCCGAGGAACATGTACTAGGGTGTATGTGCGACTCGTTCAAATCCTATCAAATCCTATATAGCAATTGAGGACAAAATAAAAAAAAAATAGTAAATCAAGTCGGTACGGATAGAATCGAAGAACTCTATTCACTATAACGAAATCAAAAAAAAAAGATTTAATCTATTAAGCATATCCTTAATTGTTTATGTATGAAATTTATGGTTTTATATTGGTGTAAATCTACTTACCTCAATTTACGATAAGAACAAATTCTCTAGTGGTAGCAAATGCTTATTTCATTAAAGCGTAGAAATCCTTATTTGATTTAAACTTATGCTCGCATTCTTGCAAGAACGAACGGACTAACAGGATCCGCTACCCAGCCAACTTTCCTAATTAAATACCGTTACTATACAAATTTATTTTTTTGTGAAAGATCTAGTACTAGATAATTCATAGGTAGAGCAATGTGAACTGTACAAGTGACCAATAACCACGTTAGTTAAATGAAGGGGGGGGGGTGGCTCCGGTGTATAGAGAGGACCTTACCGTTTTCTTATTTAATTTAATAAATTAATAAATAACCATAGAAACGATGGAACCTACCATTTCATTTTCATTTAGTTTATCCATTTATTTTATTTATATGGAATATATGGATTATCTATATTTATAACATCTAATACTAATCCAAATTAAGAATTTGGTAATACCTAGGAAAAAATAAACAAATATGGTGGTCGGGAGGGAAGGGTTATAATAGCAAAAATCGTTGGAATTTTTATTTTATACATTGGAACAATCGTTTTGTTATTAATAGACAGGGAAAATAATAACTATAAAGAAAAAAAATTAATTAGTTATTAATTAAAGTTCCATTTAGGCAATGACCAGAATTAGGCGAGGATATATAGCTCGGAGGCGTAGAACAAAAATCCGTTTATTTGCAGCAAGCTTTCGAGGAGCTCATTCAAGGATTACTCGAACTATTACTCAACAGAAAATAAGAGCTTTGGTTTCGGCTCATCGGGATAGAGATAGACAAAAGAGGGATTTTCGTCGTTTGTGGATCCTTCGGTTAAACGCAGTCATTCGCGGGAATAGGGTATCGTCGCATAGTTATAGTAAATTAATATATGATCTGCAGAAGAAGCAGTTGTTTCTTAATCGTAAAATACTGGCGCAAATAGCTATATCAAATAGGAACTGTCTTTATATCATTTTCAATGATATCATGAAATAAGGAGATTGGAAGAAATGCATCGGAATTATTTAAACGGCGTTCCCCGGAGTTTATTCTCCGGGAAAGTGGAGTCGAAAGAAACGAAATTAGGATGATAAAAACATAGGATTAAAATATCATACTCTAAAATATTTCGAACATGCTCAATAAAAAAACATTATTCTGCGTTTGCGTTCGGATTGTAATTTGGATTCAATTGAAGAATAAGCTTATTTTTTTCTGGTTCCAAAGTTTAAGGTTCTAGGAGCGGGCTTGGTTCTTTCAAATTGTTTCTCATTATTAAGAAAGGGTAATAAAGATAAAATACGAGCCTGTTTTATAGCGCTAGTAATTAATCGTTGTTGTTTCAAGTTCAATCTATTGACTCGTCTAGATAATATTTTTCCCTGTTCACTAATAAATCGACTAATTAAACTCATGTTTCTATAATCAATTCGATCCCCCGGCCCAATCGGGGGCAATCGACTATGAAAAGGTCGCTTAGATTTCAGAAAGCGTCGTTTGGATTTCTCCATAATTTTGTGATTCCTTATTCCGAAATCCTAATTCAAATTCATAAATAGGATTTGTTTCTATTTTTTCTATTTGTCTTATATTTTATCTATATTATAATTTAAAATATAAGACAATATAGAACATTATTATAGATTATATTATATAATGATGATAATAATGTTCTATTTTTGCTAGTATTTGACAGGTTTACATATAGATAAAAATAAATGTAATCTATTTCTTTACCTCCCCATGAACCGTATGTTTGAAACAACAGGGACAGAATTTTAGTAATTCCAATCGACTGGGCGTATTGTGTCGATTCTTTTGAGTAATATATCTAGAAATACCCGTGGATTCCTTATTAATACTCTTTCGAACACAGCTGATACACTCTAAAATAACCGTTACCCGGGCATCTTTACCACCTTTGGCCATGAACCTCCTTTTTATTTTTGATTCACTAAAATAGAAATTACTAAAATTTTCGTTACCTCTTGTCAATAACTAGACTGAAAAAAAGGGAATATCAACGAATCTGGGAAAAATCGATTGATCTCTATCAATAGACCCGCCAAAGATCCAAACCATAGAGTACTTAGTACCGGTGCCGTGGATAGATAAGTTTTTAGATCTCGCATTGAAAATACTCCTTATTTTTTATTGAAATACATTGTATCTGTATTTAAGGTATATGTAGTTAAGAACCGCTTCTAGTTATAGGTGGAATTCCTAATTAAAATGTAAAATCATTCAACTTTACTTTTATTAAAACATAAAAAAAATTCCCCCCTTCCTGAACATTCCGGAAATTGATTCGTTTTTTTACGGTTGATTTCATTCATATGTATATCATTTTTTTCTGTTATTATTATTATAATATTATATAAAATAAAGTTATATAAAAAAATGAGACCAATCAATGAAAGAAATCGAAAGAAATACCGATATGGAAACAAAGATGGGGATTCTTTACAATGATACTGTAGCTCAATTGAAAGGGATGTAGCGCAGTTTGGTAGCGCGTTTGTTTTGGGTACAAAATGTCACAGGTTCAAATCCTGTCATCCCTGCCTATTTATTTTTCTATGAGCAGCAAGTATGATACTTTAATATCATCATATATATACTATGATGATGTAGTAGAGTTACAAAAAGAATCGCTTTCTTTACAGCCTGTACTAAGAAAGCGCTCTTAGTTCAGTTCGGCAGAACGTGGGTCTCCAAAACCCAATGTCGTAGGTTCAAATCCTACAGAGCGTGATTCCATTCTTGTTAGGTCAAACGCTCCTAAATAACTGAACTAACTGAAACAAAAGGAATTTCCTGCGGATTCAAGTTCAAGAAAGGAGTCGACCAATCGGATTTTATTTTAATTAATCAAAGGTCCAGCCGATCGCCACGTTTGTATTGTAAATACGCAGTTATGCATAATCCAGCCAAAGTTATAGAAATTAGACCTAACACAATTCCAAATAGAAAAATTTCAATCATTTCAATTTGTTTTATAAGGGGAAACCGGGGGGTAATGTAATATATTATATCTTTAAAT